GAGATGCAAGCGGAACGGAATTGATAAAACAGTCTTAGAAACAGAATTCTCCCACTTAGGCTTACTATGCTTTGGGATTTTTTTAGAATATTATATTATTTATTTTATATTTATTTATTTTTATAGTATAATATAACGGTATTGATATTCTAATCTACTTGATTGATATTCTAATCTACTTGAATATTGAATACCAGAAAACTATATGATATGAATATTTATTATTATTAACGCAGATATATCTATCTAATTTATTTATTTTATATCTATGTCTTCTCCGTTCTTTTATTACCCTCCTGTCCTGTCCTGTCGTGTTGTCAATTGACAGTATGACTTAGGGGTCAATATAATTTGACCGACCAAATCCTATTTTGGTAAACCATCTTGAATCTACTGCAGAGTGAAGGATCATGGATCCAACGCATAACCCTTTGTGAATGAGAGAGATAAAGATGAGAAAGACCAATGAAATAAAGTTTCAAGGTTATATAGTTTAATGGTAAAGTTTGATTTGATTACCATTAACTAACCCCCAGAATACTTAAGGAGTTTTTCCGTTTGATTTATATACTATGGATCTACTAAAGACGGATTTCGGCCTGAGTTATATTAAGTTAAAGTTAATAAGGTAGCCCTACTAGGCCTTATTACCTATTATGTTTTTCCTATTCTATTTTTATATTACCTCAAGGTATTTTTCTTATTACCTATGGTATTTGTCTTATTACCCATATTCTAGTGCTTTTTGATTTGGCCGGCCCTCGGGACCTTTTATTTCTAGTTGATTCTAGTTGATTTATGAAGGCGGCCGTAGGCCCCTATGGTCCAGTGGTTACGACCTCTCTCTTTCACGGAGAAAACGAGGGTTCAAGTCCCTCTGGGGGTGTACCAAGACTCAAGACTATAGGAGTGGTATTTTCTATCAAATGATCCGTAGCCGTATTTGTCAAGTCTGCCTGGTAGACGAAAGGAAGTTTATTATGGAACGTCTAAAAAATAAAAAATTTAGGCGTTGGGTCGATGCCCGAGTGGTTAATGGGGGCGGACTGTAAATTCGTTGACAATATGTCTACGCTGGTTCAAATCCAGCTCGGCCCAACAATTTGCCAATCTACTATCAGACGGTAGAACTCTCTTGTTCTTAAGAAATACCTTACCTGATACAAGAGAATAAAAAAGAATTCAAATTTTCTGCTAGATCTCTTCTTATTTCCCTGGGATTGTAGTTCAATAGGCTAGAGCACCGCCCTGTCAAGGCGGACGTTGCGGGTTCGAGCCCCGTCAGTCCCGACGGATCCAATAAGTACATCAATTCGCCTCTCCATTTTCTGTGAAAGAGGGGACAGAGAGCATAATTGAATCCCGAAGAGGTTTCCTCTCTTTTTTTTTCAGGATTCTGTCAAAGAAAGAATAAACCCTAAACTAAAATTAAAATAACTAAAATAGTGAAGTTGATAGAATATTCCATCTTTTATCCCGCGCCTCATCTTTCTCATACTTCTTTGTCTTCCAAAGAAAATTGGATCATTAAAATTTAGAACCTAATTCCTCTCTTTTTGGGTTTTTAATGGAAACGGATGGGTGGTTAGATGATACTTCGTTTGACTACATACAAAAAAAGAACAGAAAAGAAGGATAAAAAAGGAATTTTTGCTCGGTCCGGGAATCCAAGATTGGATTCGGTATGGATAAAGGATCTTCGTATGTTATACTATTCAATTCTCGACGACGAATTAATTTAATAGCTCAGATATTGTTATTCATGATATGATATTGATCCGATTCAAGATCATCGATAGGTAATGCATTCATTGAATTGACAGGTGAAAGATTTATCATCTCTATGGGATTAAATCCCGAGTTATTGTGAAATAAAAAAACGATGAGATTATGGAAGTAAATATTCTTGCATTTATTGCTACTGCACTGTTCATTTTAGTTCCTACTGCCTTTCTACTTATAATTTACGTAAAAACAGTCAGTCAAAACGATTAATTACTTTGAATGAAACTTGACTTCTGAATTCTTATCCATATTTGAAGAAATCAAAAGAAAAGTATTCTATTAAATGAAATCAACGGGCTATAATCGGCGGTATTCTATGAGATCCGAGAGTATGGTAAGAAATAAATTTTTTTCTTATCATACTCTCTATTAGTGTTATAGTAATGTATAAAATAAAATTGTACTTGACTTTCTAATAAAGTTGGTATACTATATTAGCTTCTATCTTCAATCTATGTAGTTATTAATCCATATATGGAATTGACGTAGGACCCGATTCTATTTCTTTGATACATCTATTTATTCCGATGAATCTGAAAAAATCGTTTTACTGTTATAGAATACATTTCTCCACTAGAATCCAAGGGAATTTTGAAATGAGGATCTTTTTATTTAAATTGAAATAATTTTCAATTTAAATAAAAAATGCGTTGCAGAACGATCTATAAAACAATTGATACCGTTAACTAAATTAGGAGTGCTTCTAAAGTCCACTTCTTCCCCATACTACGAGTGAAAGGGAAAATGTAAAGACTACCATTAAAGCAGCCCAAGCGAGACTTACTATATCCATGTGAATTATATCCCTTATCTCTATGATAGAATTATTCCATTATTGCTCACTAATAATAGTAGAATGAATGGTCCAGAGTCAAAAAGGGATTCTGGCCGAACACTATTGATGAACCAGTCAAATAAATCCATTTCAAAAATTCCTATATGATTTCTAATCGGGAAAGACTAAATACAAGTAAAATATACAATGACACTATAAGGGAATGTTACTAATGGAATGGAACATCTATTCTATCTAGTAATAAAAAAAGAGACCCATTCCTTTTTCTTGCCCTTCAAAGTAAAAAAAATTGCTATCTATTACATACTTTTATTTCCTATTTGATCTAATTCGTACCCTTTCCCGATTGTCTCTCTGAAGGAGTTGGGAGATAGTATATTATACTCTTGACGACGGGTCTAAAAAAAAAAAATAATTTTTTTGCACTTTTTGTTTTCTATAAACTATAAAAAAAATCCATCCAATATAATCTTTCTTTGAATTTTAGATTCAAGGATTTCCAAGCTTTTACAAAATCCCCAGAACAGAATAAGACAGCAGAACAGAATAAGAGATTTAGATTCATTTGTTGATGAGGCGGCACCCGGATTTGAACTGGGGAAAAAGGATTTGCAGTCCCCCGCCTTACCACTCGGCCATGCCGCCAAAACGATACACAATAGGAAAAAATTTTTATTTTTCGGTTGGATTACTAAACTTTAGTTTATTGTACTTGCATCCCTTTTTTAATCCTTTTTCTAAATCTAAATTTATGTATAAAAATTAGAAAAGTTTTTATCCTTTCTTATTGTATTTAATTTATTTATTGTAATGTATTTGATCTACCCCCTCGATTGATTGTATCGTATCTTCCCACAATGCCGAAAAACTTCCACTCACCTTTCTATTGAAAAATAAAATGTCTATTTTCGCTTAAAAAAGCCGAAATTTATGACAAAAGGGAACCATTAACTATTCGTTGACTGAGAATTCGTGACTTATTCTTGGATTTGAATCTAAAATTGGGTTTCCCTAATGACATAAGAAAATACAAATGGATACATACTTAATTGATTCTTTTGAATCAAAAATCCTTCTCAATTTCTGGATTCTATTATAACAAAAATGATAAGTATATGTAAACCCCAGAAGGGAAATTTTTACACAGATACCAAATTGGCTATTTAGAGTATGTTGCCTATAAACAAAAAACGGGAATTCATTGGAACAAAAAAAGGCCCGGCTGGGTATTGACCGGGCCAGGCCCAAAAGGCACTTCGAACAAAATAAAAGCAAGAAGGTCTTCTTTATTTATCTTTCTATTCTATTTGGATCTTTCGAGCATCTAAATGGAATTGCTAATTCTATAATAACGATAAAGAATGTAAAAGAAATACTTTATTTAATCCTTACTTGATGTGTAATGTAACATAGTAATTATCTTTTTCAATTGGGAGAGATGGCTGAGTGGACGAAAGCGGCGGATTGCTAATCCGTTGTACGAGTTATTCGTACCGAGGGTTCGAATCCCTCTCTTTCCGTTTCTGTTGATGACTTTCTATTTTTTTCTTTCAATTTTTGCAAACCCCTTTTTATTTTTTTTTTTCCTAATTAAATTAAAAATTAAATTAAATATGTGGAATAGCTAAAATAAAATTAAAATATTAATAAAATTGTAAAATCAAACAAGAAAAACTAAATTTTTATTTTATTCTTCACGTCCAGGATTACGTCCTGGATCATTGGATAGGAATCCAAAAATGAAGAGAGAAACAAAGAATATTACTACTGTGTAAACGAAAAGTTTGAGAGTAAGCATTACACAACCTCCAAGATCATTTTTTGAAAAAGAAAAACGAGAAAAGATAATAGATCCTCCACTTTTATATCACATATCCTATTTTGACACCAAGAAATGAATTATAGAAATAGAAAAGAATGTTCAGAAATTCAAATCAAATGAAGTTGAAATTTGTAATAAGAGTCTTTAATTTAATTACCACAAATCACTTTCATACCCACAATTAGATATTCTAAGGGACCCTAAGCTCATAAGGTATTTCCCCGAAAAAAGATTAAAATGGGAAAGGAAATAGGGCGAGCCGGATTTCTCGCGACTATCCGAGAGTTTGAATCGAAGGTTCATACTGTCAGACTTATTTGATCTTATGAATTGTTATAATTTTTCTCGAATAAATCATGAATTTTCTAGGATAGTATTAAAGCTCTTATCGAAAACTTACAGCAGCTTGCCAAACAAAGGCTAAAAGAAAAAAGAACAGGGGTATAACTGGCATGACATCTACGATTGGATTCAAAAAAGCATAGGCTTCGGGCAATTTGGCGAAGAAAAGACTAGTCGGATAAAGGGCAGAATTAAGACAGATCAAACTAAAAATATTAAGCATAACAGACTTTTTTTTTCGTCGAAATAATTGCATTTTGATTGAGTTAAGGAAAAATGAAGAAAGTAAGGTAAACAAAAAAATCCTTCTTTTTTTTTTTCTGCTCAATCAAAAATCCTCCAATTCTCAAAGGAGAATAGAAGAAATCATACTTTCATACAATATCTTAATTGAATTATATGTAATGATCAATAAATTCAGTTGAATTCTAGATATACACATGCCAAAATCCTAGCATGAATCTATAATAGATTCTATAAAGATAAAGAAAAAAGATTTCTCTAGATAGTTGGACTGGAATTGACGAAGACTTAATACCAATATTATTCTTTATTAGTATTAGTGTCCAATAAAAAAAGAAATGGGGCGTAGCCAAGCGGTAAGGCAACGGGTTTTGGTCCCGCTATTCGGAGGTTCGAATCCTTCCGTCCCAGAGCGTATCCATTGTATCCTAATATTTGTTTTTTGTTCAAGGAGGTTCTGTTTCAAGGTCTAATATTGCATAGAATATTATATTATTCCTCCTTCTTTTTTGATTTTGAATGATTCTTTGCGGAAGCATATCTGAGTTTTTCACAAACTGAACTAAATCGAGTTCAAATGATATGCAAAAGTAACTGAACCCCTTCGTGACCCAGATAAAGCTAAGATGGGCCGTAGGTCATAGTTGTAGAAAGATTACTTAACCTCATCAGGTTAAAAAAATATGAAATGAAAATACATATAAAAGAGGAAGCGCTTAACCTATAGGTATGTATTCTTATCCTGTTTCAGTGACAATAGTGTTTCCCTTTTTGTGAAAAAGAATTGGCATCCCTAAAATATTTTATTTAACAATGATATATATTTTCGATATTTTTTTTTATTGTTTGATTTAGCTTATTTGCTTTACATCATTGACAATTCCATTCGAAAAGAAACAGAGATTTTTCTTTCTTATTTCTAATGATAATAAAAGGGAGTCTTTACTGTAAAACTTGACTCAAATAATGATGTAGAAGTTGGAAACTTTTTCAAGTATCAAGATTTGTAATGATTCCTTATGGGTTGACTCTTTGGGAAGTTGGAAATGGGCCGGTCTATCTTATTGAGTCACTTGAAGAGGCAGAGTAAAATAGAATTTATTTTTTCGTGTGATTTATGTTATTTCTATATCTATTTAGTTTAGATTTCTAGATATTTCTGTTAGATATTTTTTTGAAATAGATATTTATAAAAAAACGTTCCATTCATACAAAAAAGCTGGGGTCTTGCTAATATTTCTTCAGAAAAATCTTTATTATCTATGTAGATAAGAAAAAATAGAAATTACTTTGTCTCTGTACCGACTGAACCAATGACTATTCATGATTCCATAATTGAATCAATTCCGTACTGGTTCCAAATTAGAGGAATGTTATGGTAAAACTTCGTTTAAAACGATGCGGTAGAAAGCAACGTGCGACTTGAAGGACACGATCCGGTGTGGATTCTTTTTCTTACATCCACCATTTTATATAGGAATGAAGGTGCTCTTGGCTCGACGTCATTTGTTCTATTCTACTAGAGCCCTTCTTTTTTTTTATTGGGTTGTAATGTAAATAGTTCATGATGGAGCTCGAGTAGAAAGTATTGATTAATTTCTCAGGGGCAACGATCTAGGGTTAATGCCAATTCATAAATTGGAACAACTTCGTAAGTATATCTTCGATATCTTCGATATAGAAATCGAAAGGATCCGATTCGAGCAATTTTTCAATTCAAAAAATTTGTTGGAACGGCTAAAACTTTTTCGATACGCAGTGTATCGCGCACGAATCAACCGTCGGTATGATTCTTTGATAGAAAGAAATAGGGGTATGTTGCTACCATTTTGAAAGGATTAAGAAGCACCGAAGTAATGTCTAAACCCAATGATTTAAAACAAAGATAAAGGATCCCAGAACAAGGAAACACCACTTCAATTGTCTCACGGATCCGAATAACGAATCAAAATAGATTTTAAACGAGACAAAAAGGGTGGGTTAAAGACCACTCAAAAATATATATATTAAATTAAAGATTTTTCTTTAAGATATTTGAGATATTATATTATTGAACTTGAGTTATGAGTACAAATGATTTTTTCTTCTTCAGGAAGTAAGCTAAATAAAAATGAGTGAAATTGAAATTATAGAATTTATTAATTTATTTTACGGATTCCTTTCCTATTAATTCTAATCAAATTTTATCCATAGTCCATAGATAAAACTTCGAATCATTTTTTCTCGAGCCGTACGAGGAGAAAACTTCCTATACGGTTCTAGGGGGGGGGGGGGTTCTTTTTCATCTACATCTATCCCGATGAGCCGTCTATCGAATCGTTGCAATTGATGTTCGATCTCAAAGAGAAGGAAGAGATCTTCGGAAAGTGGGTTTTTATGATCCGATCAAGAATCAAACTTATTTAAACGTTCCCGCTATTCTCTATTTCCTTGAAAAAGGCGCTCAGCCTACAGGAACTGTTCAGGATATTTTAAAAAAGGCAGAGGTTTTTAAGTAACTTTGCCCTAATCAAACAAAATTAAATTAAGGAAATAAAAACTAAGGGTAGGATAGTGATTTCTATATCATTTTGGATATCTTTTCTATACTATGTTTTTTTATTTCCTTTCTTGGTCTATTCGTATCTATTTCTCATTGCTTTTATAGAATCCTTTTCTATAGAATCTTTTTCTAAGGAAACCGTATTTGGTTGATCCTCAAAAAATAGAAAATTATGGCATTACCTGTAATCGGTTGGTTTTCATTTGAACTCTAATACCAAGTAACAAACAACGAATAGAAGTTCTTTATTCTATATGGATTCAATTTTTTTATATTATTCTCCATCTAATCTAAAAATTCAAAATTTAGTATATAAATATAGGTATATGCAGTGCCAATCCAACACAAGCCCTTTTTTTTACTATTATTCAATTTAAGTTTTTGTATTTTTTCATCGTATTCTTTTCTTAACCTTTATGTTGACAATGTTGTATCGAACAAATATAATTCATCGTGATAAGCGGATCTATTTATTTCCGTCCCATAGGTTTTCTTTTTTATTTTTACTTGTTGATTCAAATGATGGGTTCGTTGGATTAGCTTTGATACCCGGATTTTTGATTGAAAAAGTGGATAACATAGAAATAGGGGATGTTCTACCATTTTTACATTTATTTATTTTTTTGGTCGGGCAATTTTTTATTTTTTCATCTGATTCTGATTTAGTCATTTTTATGTTCCAAATAGAGTAGAAAAATTTAATAGAGTAGAAATTTTTTTTAGATTTTTTATTTCGTAGAGTAATGCTTTAATTTAATAATTTTGTTTTATTCTGATTGTATCTACATACCCTTTTATATTTGGGTTGCTAACTCAATGGTAGAGTACTCGGCTTTTAAGTGCGGCTAGGATCTTTTACACATTTAGATGAAGCGAGGGATTCGTCCATACTATCGGTAAAGTTTGGAAGACCGCGACTGATCCTGAAAGGGAATGAATGGAAAAAATAGCATGTCGTATCAATTAAGAGTTCTGAGAATATTTTATTCTTTCCGGCTCGGTACAAAGCCTTCTTTAAATTATTGAAAGGGAGCAAACCGAAGTCAATTTCAAGTTGGGTCAAATTAATAAATGGATAGGGCCCCACGGCTTCAATTAATTTCATTTTTATTATAGGGAAAGAAAAAGCAACGAGCTTTCATTCTGAATTTGAATGATTACCCGATCTAATTAGACGTTAAAAAAATATTAGTGCCCAATACGGGAAGGCTTTCTCCCAGGAAAAAATATTCTTGATTTTTTAATGAATCCTAAATATTACCACTCTCCATTCTATAATGGAATAATGGAGATGTATGTGTATAAGAAACAGTATATTGATAAATCAATTTCCAAAATCAAAAGAGCGATTGGGTTGAAAAAAGTAAAGGATTTCTAATCATCTTGTCATCCTATAAGGAAAACGAACATAAAAACTTAAAATTAAATGGAAAAAGAGATGATAGAGAATCTGTTGATAAGTTTATCTGGATCCGAGGTATCTATTCGGTTTGTACTATAATACCTTGTTTTGACTGTATCGCACTATGTATCATTTATAACCCCCAAAATCCTCTACCTTTCATTTAAATAGAATTTCAAATGGATAAATTCCAAAGCTATTTAAGATCTCAACAACACTACTTCTTATATCCACTTATCTTTCAGGAGTATATTTATGTACTTGCTCATGATCATGGTTTAAATAGATCAATTTTGTTGGAAAATGCAGGTTATGACAATAAATCCAGCTTACTTATTGTGAAACGTTTAATCATTCGAATGTATGAACAGAATCATTTGATTCTTTCTGTTAATGACTCTAAACAGATTCCTTTTTTGGGGCAGACCAATCATTTTTATTCGCAAATAGTGTCAGAGGTTTCTTCAATCATTATGGAAATTCCATTGTCTCTGCGATTAATATCTTCCCTAGAAAGGAAAGGGGTAGTTCAATCCGAAAATTTACGATCAATTCATTCAATATTTTCTTTTTTAGAGGACAACTTTTCACATTTAAATTATGTATTAGATATACTAATACCTTACCCAGCCCATCTGGAAATATTAGTTCAGGCTCTTCGCTATTGGATAAAAGATGCTTCCTCTTTGCATTTATTAAGATTCTTTCTCCATCAGTGTCATAATTGGGATAGTCTTATTACTTCAAATTCAAAGAAAGCCAGTTCTTCTTTTTCAAAATCAAAAAGAAATCATAGATTATTCTTCTTGCTATATACTTTTTATGTATGTGAATATGAATCCGGCTTCCTCTTTCTCCGTAACCAATCTTCTCACTTACGATCAACATCTTCTGGAGCCCTTATTGAACGAATTTTTTTCTATGGAAAAAGAGAGCACTTTTCCAGGGCTTTTCAAGCAAATTTGTGGTTGTTCAAAGATCCTTTCATGCATTATGTTAGGTATCAAGGAAAATCAATTCTTGCTTTAAAAGGGACGTTTCTTCTGATGAATAAATGGAAATATTACT